TGCTATTTTGCCACTTTTGTGCTATTAATTTTAATTTAGACCATCTAATCTGAGATAAATGGTATTGATAATGACCTATTAACCAGTTTTTCCATTTATTTTTTTTCGAGTTCCGAAGTTTCTTAGCTTTGAATTCAGAATCAATTATTCCTTGTCTTCCAAAATAAGTTTTTATTGAAGTTTTAAGAAAAAGGGGTGTTCCGTGATATTCAAGAATAGATCTTAACTTGTTTAATTTAAGAACTTGGATTTGTGACAATTTGTAAAATACATATGCTTGTGAGAAGGAGGATAATCCATCAACATTCTGTGAATTATTATTACTAATATTATAAAAGGATTTTTGTATAGTTGAAATAAAGTCAATTTTCGTTTCATTAGTTTTATTACCTTTTTCATGATTTTTTTGAATATTTAAAATGGGTTTATCAATAAGAGTTTTTGTTGATTCAAGAAAAAGTTTTGTATGCATTCTGGGAATATTAATCATAGATAGAAGTATATCTATGTATATCTTTTCAATGAAAAATTTTATAAAAAAATGAGATTTATGAATTAATCGAGCGCTGCGCCTTTTTACTATTTGCCAAATAGTTTTTGGGAATTCGAATCTTTTAACATTAGAACTACTATTAGGACTAAGATTTATTCCTGGAATCACTTTTTTTTTTTCTTTTGTAATTTTTTCTATTTTTTTTCTAATTGTACTTGTTCTATCAGTTAGATCGTTCGTTTTTTTTTCTGTCAGTAAATAATTTGTCCAACTTGTAGATCTAATTTGATTCACGGATTCATGAATTATTTGATTACGCGTTATAGAATCTTTTTCTTTTTTCGTTTCGCTTGATTTATCTACTTCTTTCAATCTACTAAATAGAATTCTTTTTATTTTTGAAATCTCTTTTATTATTATTTTAAAAAATAGAATACTTTTGCTAAACCATTTGTTTGTTTTTTTTGAGATAGTTAGAAAAAATCTTGTTCTTGCTTTTAAAACTTGTAGAATTAGAAAATATTTTTTTTTGAAGTTTCCCATTTTTTTTTCGAGTTTCTTTAAAATAGGTCCAAAAAAGGAAGGCCGTTTTCGGGGAGAACCAAAAGGAAGTTCAGTCTCCATTCCCCAAACTGTTAAAAAAGAAAAATCATCTTTTTGCCCTTTCTTTTTCATTCGATCTATATAAGAAGACCCTAACTTAGATCCGTACCAAGGTTTCAGACAGAAAGGAAACAGTATTTTTATCTGAATGCCGTCTAGTAACCAATTTTTTGGAAATTCTCTTTTTGATAATTGAACACCATTATAGGTGCATTTAATATGTATTTCTCTATTCCATTCCTTGAAATCCTCAGACCATTCAGGAAATTGCAATAGTAGTATACGGATAATATTTTTAGCTACTATTAATGAAGGTAATAGAATATATTTTCTAAGAGTCGATTGAGTTATTAACATTAAACCCCTTACTGCTTGTGCGAATGGGATGGTATCCCAGGCTTCTGCTATTTCTATTCGTGCTTTTTCCTTTCTTTTGTTCTCTTCTTTTTTGTCTTTCTCTTTTTTTTCTTCTATATAATCTGAAATTTTGAGTTCTGTTCCCTCTCCCATCCAGTTTCGAAAAATGAGTTTCATTATCCCGGAGGTATCAAAAAAAAGAAGGTGTGGTTTGTATATTCTGTTCAAAAGGAGGAGAGAATGCGCATTTGCTTGAAAGAGTTCCCCAATAACTGTTTTACGTCTTTGTGTTCGCATAGACCCTTTGATTATGTCTCGACGAAAATCCGATTGTTGCGAATAGCGTATCAAAGCCACTTCGTCTGTTTTATCAGGATTTGTAATATCTTTATTATCATTATTTCGCCGATTATCAGTAAAAATAACTACACGTTTGGCTTTTCTTGAACGAATCTGATAATCAATGGGTACTTCTTCTTCACCCTCTCCTTCCTGTTGTTCTAATTCATTGATTAATTTGAATGACCATCGAGGGACGTTTTTACTGATTTCTTTTATTCCAATAATCTTTTTTTTTCTTTTTTTATTTTCAGTATCAGTTCTAATTGCATCGAATAAGAATTTTAAAAATTTTGTTTCCTTTTCGGAATCCATTCTTTCTTGTTCTAAAAATAAAAAGGATACTTTCAAATTAAAGTTTGATTCTCTTTCTCTAGCAAGTTGACTGATTAAAGTCAAGAAATGCCTTCTTTTTTTTGATAATGTTTTTTTTTCAAATCGTTCTCTTTTCTGTTCCAATTTTCGTCGATCCGTATCAGTAAGAAAGAGAACATGAATCTTATTTCTTTCTATAAAACTTTCTATTAAAATTTCATTTCTAATTAAAGGTGAAAGAAATTTTTTGATTCTTCCACGATGCAACCCATTCAAGAAAGGATCATATATTTGGTGCAAGTATTCTTTTTTATTTCCCTCATTACACAATCTCATTTTTTTTTCTAGTATATCAACAGAAATAGATCTTTTGTCTAAAGCTTCAATTCGATT